CACGTCAGTGGCATATTTCTATGCAGGTCTTAACAAAAAGGGATTAAGTTATTTCGGGAAATATATTCAACCAACCCCAATTCTTTTACCCATTAACATCTTAGAAGATTTCACAAAGCCCTTATCACTTAGTTTTCGACTTTTCGGAAATATCTTAGCGGATGAATTAGTCGTTGTTGTTCTTGTTTCTTTAGTACCTTCAGTGGTTCCTATCCCTGTCATGTTCCTTGGATTATTTACAAGTGGTATTCAAGCTCTTATTTTTGCAACTTTAGCCGCGGCTTATATAGGTGAATCTATGGAGGGCCATCATTGAAATAGTTTTTTTTAGCTTAGCCCAAAGCTATGTATGTGCAGCTAAAGATGATTTACTTAAGGAATAGAAATATATAAGACTCTATATATGATAGAAAGCAATAGGAACAAAAAAATCTAAAATTACGATATTTAGAGGGTTGTAAAAAAAGGAAAGAGATCTTTTAGATCTTTTTCCTAAAATTATCCTTTCGTCCACTTAACATGCTACCTTTTCGACGAATATTGGCCTTCTATTATATTGGTCCGTCAGCCAATCTTCTTATTCAAATCAGAATTTGAATAAGATATATGTTTACAACGTGTGATTAAATAAAAAACAGTATAAAAGATTCTACTTTACAGTTGGTTTTATTCAACAATTGACCAAAAAAAATATTAATAAATAATAAATTGCATGAACTTAGATCAATTAAATAATTTCTATGCAATAATTCGCACTAATCAATTTCATTAGTCCATTTAGAATGGATTCGGTTGGACTAATGATAAATAAATACGAATACAGCAGAAAAAGGGGGGGAGGGGGGATTCCTAAAAAAAAATGAATGGATTCGAGAATCCAATTAAATCTAATGGTTTACGTTATGGAAGAAAGACATGTATATGTGATATTAGATATTGACTAGTTATATATGAACTAAAGATCTATTTAATTTTCCCTACTACCGTGTGTGGGTTCAAATAGAAGTCCTCTCATATCGTTGTGGCTGTGAATTCGCTGAATAAAGAGATCAAATCAAGAAAAGATGAAAGAATTGAAATAAGAGTGCGGAACCAAGAAAAGAAATGGAAGAACGAAAGTTCTATAAATTCACAAAAACTCTGTGTATAGAAACGAAAAAATGGATATCGAAGTAGTTCGGATTAGTCAATAATATTCTTACTTAAATTCGAAGTTCTTAGTTACTTCGACTGGATGTATCGATGGAATAATTAAGTCATAATTCATTGGCTGATTGTATCATTAACCATTTCTTTTTGTTGGTACGAGGGACTTATCATGAATCCACTGATTTCTGCTGCTTCCGTTATTGCTGCTGGATTGGCTGTAGGGCTTGCTTCTATTGGACCTGGAATTGGTCAAGGGACTGCTGCGGGTCAAGCCGTAGAGGGTATCGCGAGACAGCCCGAGGCAGAGGGGAAAATACGAGGTACTCTATTGCTTAGTCTAGCTTTTATGGAAGCTTTAACGATTTATGGATTGGTTGTAGCATTAGCACTTTTATTTGCGAATCCTTTTGTTTAATCTTAGAAAAACACATATTTTTCCTATTTTATTGCCTTGGACTTGTTGTTTGCTTTTTCAAATTAGATCAAGACTTCCCTCCTACAATTCCTTATTCGTTGAGAAAATAACCTATGGGAAGGGCTGATTTGCAGATGAGGAATTAGCATACCGACTCTCTTTCATCCTTCCCATTCGTAGTCAAGAAAAACTCTTTTTATGAGGTGTTGCAACAACTAAGGAGTAGTTCATACTTTATAACATAACTCGAATATTTTTTGACTCGATTTCAAAAAAAGAAAAAATAAGAATAATAAATAAGAAGGGCAAAGTGATAGAAAAAGAACTCGGGTCGATTTTTTAGTCAAGGGGAGATTATATGAAAAATGTAACCGATTCTTTCGTTTCTTTGGGCCACTGGTCATCTGCCGGGAGTTTCGGATTTAATACCGATATTTTAGCAACAAATCCAATAAATCTAAGTGTAGTTATTGGTGTATTGATCTTTTTTGGAAAGGGAGTGTGTGTGAGTTGTTTATTTCAAGAATAGGCTGGATCCAATCAGCTGTACCCTTTTTCCGTTATAACTAGGAAAGGGAGGCACATGATCTCGCGAATTACTTCTTAAGAAATTAGATGTAAGAACCATAACATTTCGTGATTCATTGGCAAATCTACTTTGATTCTCGAGCAACCAATAATGAGGGGCTGTTAAGATGGTTAAAGCAAACCGTTTGAAGTCTAGGCGCAGCATAGTACTCTTTCTACCACTATGTTAATATAGTGATGGTTTAAAAATTAATATTTTATCGATATAGAACACTCATCTCGATAAAATGATTTGAACCACTTATTCTAAAAAAGGGCATTTTCCCTCTTTTATCCAATGCGGAATCGACGACCTATGTCTTAATGTATATGTATAAGTAAGAAGCATTTTTTGGATTTGAATTGAAG